GCAATACCTACTGTACCCTCTTGAAATTCTACTAATTCACCCGCCATTACTTCATCAAGACCATGAATACGAGCAATGCCGTCACCTACTTGCAGTACGGTACCGGTATTTACAATTTTTACTTCTCTATTATATTCCTCAATTCGCTCACGGATAATCTTACTAATTTCGTCGGCTCGAATTGTTACCATGAGTTTTTCTTACTTAGTTAAAAAAAAAATAATACCTAGAGTCGAAGGACTAATCGGTTTTTGCCCCCAACATGCCAATATTGGCACGTATAGTACGTAAATGTAACTCGTTGTTCAAACAACTGCTCAGAGTTCCTAGAGCCCCTTGTAAGGCTTGTTGGAAAACCCGTTGTCGGACTTGATTAATCACCCTTTGTTGTTCAAAATGAATAGTTTCGTTTTTGTAATTTTCTAGTTGTTTCAAAGTCTTAGAAGTGGAATTAATAAAATTAATTCTTTCTCGCTCTATCTCAGAGTATCCATTGACTCGAAACTGATCTGCCTCCATTTCCACTTTTCGTAAGCGTGTCCGGGCCTTTTCCAGCTGTTCAATGGCTCCCCCACGTAGTTCTTCTGAATTTCGAATAGTATTCAAGATCCTCTGTTTTCGATTATCTAATAAATCACTTAATGAAAGTAGATTCTCTTTCCATTCATTTAAAAACTTCCATGATCCCTTCCCGAACCAAACATGAATCTTTCGATTCATTTGGCTCTCACGCTCAATTACTTATGATAAATTCCCATATCTTTTTTTGAATGTAATGAGCCTATCCTCTACTCTCTTCAGATTCCAAAATAAAAATATAAAAACCAATCACTAATCCAAAACCAAAAAAGTCGGAGGACTCTTCTGACCAAACAAAAATATGTAATTGTCAACAAAGTTGTTTCTTTTTTTTTTATCCAAAAATCCAAAAGGGTTTTCTTCCTTTAATACACAATACATAGGTCGTCGATTCATCATTGGATAAAAGGGGGTTTAATCCCAATTTTTGTAATAAGCGGTTCAAATCATTTTATCCATATGAGTGTTCTTATATAGATAAATTATTCATTTTGAAAGCATCTCTATATTAATATTCATATTGTGGTAGAAAGAGTACCATGCTGCGTCTGGACTTCAAATGATTTAGCTTTAACCATAGTTAATGGTCCCACATTTTTGGTTGATAGAGAATCAAAGCGGATTTACCAACGAATAACGAAATGCTATGGTTCTTGCATATGATTTTTTTATTCAGAAGTCATTCGTGAGATAATGTACCTACTTTTCCTAGTTATAACATAAAAAGTACAGCTGGTTGGATCCAGCCTATTCTTGAAATAAACAACTCGCACACACTCCCTTTCCAAAAAAAACCAATACCCCAAGCACTACACTTAGATTTATTAGATTTGTTGCTAAAATATCGGTATTAAACCCGAAACTCCCGGCGGATGGCCAGTGGCCTAAAGAAACGAAAGAATCGGTTACATTTTTCATATGATCTCCTCTTATAGATAGACTAAAAAAAAAAGAACAGAGTTCTTTTTGTATCGTCCTGCCCCCCCTTTGATATATTTGATATATATATATATTTTACTATTTCTAAATCGAGCCAAAAAAGATTCGATTTAGAAATGGTGAATTACCCCCTTCTTTATTTAAACCCTTCCTAAAAAATAAAAATATAAAAGGGGGTTCCTTAGACTACGAACGGAAAGGATGAAAGCGAGTGAGTATGCTAATTCCTCATCCACAAATCAGCCCTTCCCGTGGGTTATTGCTTTTTCGAATTTATAAGATTAAACAAAAGGATTCGCAAATAAAAGTGCTAATGCTACAACCAGGCCATAAATTGTTAAAGCTTCCATAAAAGCTAGACTAAGCAATAAAGTACCTCGTATTTTTCCCTCCGCCTCAGGCTGTCTCGCGATACCTTCTACAGCTTGGCCCGCAGCAGTACCTTGACCAACTCCAGGTCCAATAGAAGCAAGCCCTACAGCCAATCCAGCAGCAATAACGGAAGCGGCAGAAATCAGTGGATTCATGATAAGTTCCTCATACAAAAAAAAAATGGTTAATGATACAGTCAGCCGATGAATTATAACTTAATATTACATCGCTACAATTCATCCAGTCGAAGTAACTACAAACTTCAAATTGAAGTAATAATCTTATTCAAGGATCAAAACTACTTTACTTCGATATCTCTTTTTTAGTTCCTATCGACAAAGTCTTTGCGAATCCGTACGACTTTCGTCCGTCCATTTCTTTGTTCCGAACCATTCTTTGAATTCTTCGATTTTTTTCTTGATTTCATCTGTTTATTCATTGAACTCACAGTCCCAGAGGATACGGAAAGACTTCTATTGGAATAGCCATCAAATTTATAGTAGTAGGGCAAATTGAATATCTCTTTAGTTCATATATAACTAGTCAATATTTAATATCAATCACCTATACACGCCTTTCTTCCATAACGTAAACCAACTCTTCATTCATCTTAAATTCAATCGAATTCGAGAATTATGCGTCGAAAAACAAGTTGACTTTTAGCATAGCGCTTTTTTACATATAATATACCTAGTAAAACCGCCCTCTCCGATCCGAATCACCCTATTTTTTATGAATCCCTTTTTTGTTTGTAAATACTTCTTCCCCTTTCTTTATCATTCTCCCGCACGGATACAATCTAAATAGACAAATTGCTTAGGCCGAATCAGTGGATAGAAATATCATTATTTGATTGATCTAAGTTCACGCAATTTATTATTTCTGAAAATTTTATTTTGGTCAATCGCTGAAGAAAATCAACTGAAATGGGAATCTTTCTATAGAGCACCCCTCTTTTTTTACTCACACTTCGTAAACCACAAGAATTCTTATTCAAATTCTGATTCCGAATAGGAAATATTAGGATTGGCCGACCAGCAATATAAAATGAATATCTATTCAGGAGAGAATGGTATAATATAAGTGGATCAACCAAGAATTTTAGGAAAAAGATCTTTTAGATCTCTTTCCCCTTTTTTTTTACAACTCTCTCTACTCTAATATCTTTGGGGCTATTACTCTAGATTCTATATAGTGAGTTGTATATTTATATTTCCTAATTAGATTATATTTTTTTTGAGCCACGCATACATTACCTTGGGATAAGCTAAAAAAGAATCTTTCAAAAACTAGTCAATGATGGCCCTCCATGGATTCCCCTATATAAGCCGCGGCTAAAGTTGCAAAAATCAGAGCTTGAATACCACTTGTAAATAATCCAAGGAACATGACAGGTATAGGAACCACTAAAGGTACTAAAGAAACAAGAACAACAACTACTAATTCATCAGCTAATATATTTCCGAAAAGTCGAAAACTAAGCGATAAAGGCTTTGTGAAATCTTCTAAGATGTTAATGGGTAAAAGGATTGGGGTTGGTTGAATATATTTCCCGAAATAACCCAATCCCTTTTTGGTAAGACCCGCATAGAAATATGCCACTGACGTGAGTAAAGCCAAAGCAACAGTAGTATTTATATCATTCGTGGGTGCGGCTAACTCCCCATGAGGTAATTGTATGATTTTCCAAGGTAAAAGCGCTCCTGACCAATTAGAAACAAAAATAAATAGAAACATTGTTCCAATAAAAGGAACCCAGGGGCCATATTCTTCTCCAATTTGAGTTTTACTCACATCTCGAATGAATTCAAGTACATATTCGAAGAAATTCTGACCACCGGTCGGAATGGTTTGTGGGTTCCGAACAGTTAGAGTAGCTGAACCCAATAAGATAGCAATTACAACCCAAGAAGTAATAAGTACTTGGCCGTGGACTTGAAAACCTCCTATTTTCCAATAGAAATGTTGGCCTACTTCCACACCAGAAATATCGTATAACCCCTTTAGTGTGTTGATAGAACAGGATAGAACATTCATATTGCCCTCTTAAAAAAATATAGCTTTAAAGAAAATTATTTTGATTCAAACGTCTCTTTCTCTACGTGACTACTTGAATCCCATATATATTTATAATACCAATTAAATTCTTGAATACAACGAATCACATAATATCCCCAGTTTTTTATCTCTTTTTTGAGATCCAAAAAGAGTATCTGAGATTCATAAATAGTAACTTATTACAAAACTCTATGAAATTTATAAAGTAAGTTAAGTTTTTTATCTTATTATTAAACTAGAACGCCCTTCACGAATTGCGAATACTAATTTGTTAAGAATTAATCGAATTGAAGATATAGCGTCATCGTTGGCTGGAATCGAAATATCTGCAAGATCGGGGTCACAATTTGTATCGATTAAACAAATTGTTGGAATTCCCAAAGTGATACATTCTTGAAGGGCCGTATATTCTTCGTGTTGATCAATGATGATTACAATATCTGGTAACCCCGTCATATATTTAATCCCGCCCAGATATGTTTGCAAGTGAGATAATTGTCTTTTCAACACGGCCGCATCTCTTTTCGGAAGACGATGGAGTCTCCCTGTTTTTTGTTCTGTTCTCAAGTCTCTAAACTTATGAAGTCTCGTTTCTGTAGTGGACCAATTCGTTAACATACCGCCAAGCCATTTTTTATTAACATAATGACACCGAGCCCTTATTGCAGCCCATGCTACTAGGTCAGCTGCTTTATTTTTAGTGCCAACGATTAAGAATTGTTTTCCCTTACTTGCTGCATCAAAAACCAAATCACAGGCTTCTGATAAAAAACGAGCGGTTCTAGTAAGATTTATAATATGAATACCTTTACGCTTTGCAGAAATATAAGGGGCCATTTTAGGATTCCATTTCCTAGTACCATGTCCAAAATGAACTCCGGCCTTCATCATCTCTTCCAAATCGATGTTCCAATATCTTTTTGTCATTTCTCCCCACACCCCCCCTCCTAAAAAAAAAAAAAAAAAGAGACGAGGGTATCCTAAAATAAATAATTGTTCCGATGGAACCTTCTCTTCTACCGCAAATTGGCCGTAGATTTACGACCTAAGCC